TATTCCGGAAATACAGAAAGAAAAAAATTCCGCGATTGAACTACCAAAACAAAAGGGGGGTTAGAAATAGAATTCGGGGCCCGAAAAATGCATTTTGTATTGAAAGGCTAGAACTTCCTGTTCCTGGTTCTTTTGGATTTCATTTTCTTGTGGATTTAATTCATTGAAATTCCATCCAGTAAAACAGAAGAATTATAAATTTCCAAAATAATACATAGGAATATTGCAAATAAAGCCATTGCAACTCCCATCAAAGGAGTAGTTCCCCATCCGGGAGCTACTTTACCATATTCCGAATTCAATGGTTTCAATAAAGCCCCTACGGTAGTAGGTTTTGGACGAGATCTAGAACTACCCTCAACGGTTTGTGTAGCCATAAATCTGATTGTATTCATTGAGATCTGTTGACTTTGTATACCATTCCGTTGTAAATAAACGATTTTATCATAGATCCATTGTGGTCTTGAAATTATATAATAATGGAAACAGCAACCCTAGTCGCCATCTTTATATCTGGTTTACTTGTAAGTTTTACCGGGTACGCTTTATATACCGCTTTTGGGCAACCCTCTCAACAACTAAGAGATCCCTTCGAGGAACACGGGGACTAGTTGAAGTAATGAGCCTTCCAAGGAAGGCTCATTACTTCAATTGAGATAATGAAAAATCATTTCACCTTTTTAGTGGGAACTTTAGGAGGTTCCCGAAAAAAGATAGCGAAAAAAATTATCCCGAGAGTCGAGACTAATAGAAATGTATAAACCAATGCTTCCATAGATTCGATTGTGGTTTACAATTATAGCTTCCATACCTGTTTACTTGGGATTATTTTCCCGATAATGATAAAAAAGAAAGAGTAAAAAAAAGGAAGGGCGGTGATTCAAATTAAGATTTCTCTAGTATCCAATAAAAAAATAGAGGAAAAAAAAAGAAAGCAATGTTGTATTAGACGCCTTGTCTTCTTGTAGTTGGATCTCCAAGTTTTTGGAATGCTCCAAATTCTACTTGAGCATCCAAATCTGGGTCAATACCAGCAAAAACATCTCTGAACAGGGTTCTAGCCCCATGCCAAATGTGTCCGAAGAAGAAGAGTAGGGCAAAGGAAGCATGTCCAAAAGTAAACCAACCCCTTGGACTACTACGAAAAACGCCATCCGATTTCAAAGTAGCACGATCTAATTCAAAAATTTCACCTAATTGAGCACGTCTAGCATATTTTTTCACAGTAGCGGGATCGCTATAACTGACTCCGTTGAGTTCGCCACCATAAAACTCAACAGTTACGCCTACTTGTTCAACGCTATACTTAGATTCCGCTCTTCTAAAAGGAACGTCAGCTCTAACAATTCCGTCCCCGTCTATTAAAACGACGGGAAATGTTTCAAAAAAGGTAGGCATACGGCGTACAAAGAGTTCACGCCCTTCTTTATCTCTAAAAATAGGGTGTCCTAACCATCCAACAGCGATTCCATCGCCGTTGTCCATTGAGCCCGCTCTAAATAATCCTCCTTTTGCCGGATTATTGCCAATGTAATCATAAAAAGCTAATTTCTCAGGAATTTTCGACCAAGCTTCTGATAAACTTTGATTTTCGGCTAGCCCAGCGCTTACTCTTCGATATATTTCTTGCTGAAAGTATCCCTGATCCCATTGATAACGAGTGGGACCAAATAATTCGATCGGGGTAGTTGCTGAACCATACCACATCGTTCCGGCAACAACAAAAGCTGCAAAAAAGACAGCAGCGATACTACTAGAAAGAACGGTTTCAATATTGCCCATACGTAATCCTTTGTATAGACGTTGAGGCGGACGGACGCTAAGATGGAATAGACCTGCTAATATGCCCAATGTCCCTGCTGCAATATGATGAGAGGCTATTCCTCCTGGAACAAAAGGATCAAAACCTTCTACGCCCCATGCTGGACTTACAGGTTGTACTTTTCCAGTTAGTCCATAAGGATCGGACACCCATATTCCGGGACCATACAAGCCTGTTACATGAAATGCGCCAAAACCAAAACAAGCCACCCCGGAAAGAAATAAATGAATTCCAAAAATTTTAGGCAAATCCAAAGAAGGTTTTCCTGTACGTTCATCACAAAAAATTTCTAGATCCCAATACACCCAATGCCAAATAGCTGCCAAAAAGCACAAGCCAGAAAACACAATATGCGCTCCGGCCACACCTTCGTAACTCCAAATACCCGGATCCGTTATAGTCCCCCCCGTAATACTCCAACCGCCCCATGAATTGGTTATTCCTAAACGAGTCATGAAAGGTATAACAAACATACCTTGTCTCCACATTGGATCAAGAACGGGATCAGAGGGATCAAAAACTGCTAATTCATATAGAGCCATCGAACCGGCCCAACCAGCAACCAGAGCTGTATGCATTATATGGACAGAAATTAACCGGCCGGGATCATTCAATACGACGGTATGAACACGATACCAAGGCAAACCCATGGAAATACCCCTTTCTCAAAGATAAATGACACTATGTAACTTTATTGCATTGGAAAAGACTATGACTATGCAATGGACCCCTTTTGTTCAATGGATTATCTCGGAACAAGGGTTAATGTTTGTTCTATTCTGTTGGAACATTTATGTTTGTAGGAACAAAGAGAAACAAATCTATTCTATACCCGATAAGTAGCAATACGCAATGGGGAGTTGATATCATCTTCGATTAGTGAATGCTTTCATACTTGTTCATTATTGGAAGGCTATATTCGTAAGAATTTTTTTTATTCTGTCTTCTTTATTGAAGCTAAATTTTTCTAATCTACACAGAAAATAGGATAAAGGTTGATATTATGAAGACAATAACCCTATTATTACGTTTCCACATCAAAGTGAAATATAGTACTTAATTTTTTTCTTTCATTTAATGCCTATTGGTGTTCCAAAAGTTCCCTTTCGAAGTCCTGGAGAGGAAGATGCATCTTGGGTTGACGTATAGTGCGACTTGTCAGATATATTGGGTCATATGGAATTACCCCGTTCTCTCTCCCGATTGAGATATCCTCCCTTTCGCCCAAGAAAGATTGATTGAATCATCAAAAATTTGGAGCGTGAAATGTAATTAGATCCATTTTTTGGTTTTAGGGGGATTCAGATTAATATTATCAATTAGAATAACTTATGGTTGGCTTGGTTGGACCAATAAAATGAAGTATCCAGGCTCCGTTTATAAAAATCCCAATTGGTAATATATTGAAGATTACTACTTGTATTATATATTTTATTTAATTTAACTTTATAACTGTTTTGATTTGAAATTCTAAATAGAATAAGAGTGAGCTCAATCTTAATCACTCGAATAGAGTAATGAATATGTTGAATATTTTATTTGACGAAAGAAAAGATATCAAATGAATAAAAAAGGGAATTTTAAACAAATAAAAAAAAAACACAGGTGGTATTGGAAGCATTTGTCCTATATGTGCAAATCGAAATTGGGCAGATCTTTACCCGGAGTAGAGCATAAACCTAAAAGAAGTAAAAAGACCCATTCAATAACAAGAAAATGACATCGTGATTTGGATTAGATCTCGATGAAAGGATACATCAATGAAAAGTGAGTTCGATAAGTTTAGTAAATTCTATTTGAATTTTCTATTTTAAATAGATTTATTATATTATAGTTATATTGGGAATTAGGGAAAGAAACAAAAAGTAATATTTCTTGCAAAATAGATATAGAAAAACCCTTCATTATAAGTTGGAAAAAATATCTATAACTATAAGGAATAGAATCTACACATTGATTTTTTTTCACACTTTTTGTGAACTTGAACCGTATGCGTCAAAAGGTGCATGTACGGTTCCTAAGGGATACAATTTTACCCTAATCAATCGACTTTATCGAGAAAGATTACTTTTTTTAGGCCAAGAAGTCGATAGCGAAATCGCGAATCAACTTATTGGTCTTATGGTATATCTCAGTATTGAGGATGATACCAAGGATTTGTATTTGTTTATAAATTCTCCTGGCGGATGGGTAATACCCGGAATAGCTATTTATGATACTATGCAATTTGTGCGACCCGATGTACATACAATATGCATGGGGTTAGCTGCTTCAATGGGATCTTTTATCCTGGTCGGAGGAGAAATTACCAAACGTTTAGCATTCCCTCACGCTCGGCGCCAATGAGTTTTTTATTTGAGAGAAAAAAGAAGACTATGCCTTCACCATATGAAATATTAATATTTAGTAATAATAGCATGGCACTTTGAATTCGATATAAGACATTTTTTTTTCAAAACATTAGATTATGTATCGAAAGAGTAGTATGAGATGAAAAGTATTCCCTATTTTTTTATCAGAAGTCCATTTCAGCGTCACAAACTTTTTTTTCTTTTCATACCAAAACAAAAGACTCTTAACAATATTTATGTTTGAAAGAGTACAAAAAAAATTCTTTATTTCGTATTTTTCGAATCAAAAAGAAACTTTGGGATTGCTGAATTACAGACGAAATAAATATATATAGCAACGGAGCCATCATAGTATTTTTGAACTCCTCCGAAAAGAAGGGTGGTAATTGGATCATTTACTAAATCTGGATCTGATCGATCCGATTTTTTTCTTTCTTCGAAAGTAAATTCCATTGTGGAGCCGTATGCAATGCGCAATAAATGCACGTACGGTTGTTCAATTCTATCTTTTTTGTTGTTATTCTTTATTTTTTCTCTTCGCCTCATTATGCGAAATAGAAGAGGTATATCATCAGGGTAATGATTCATCAACCTGCTAGCTCTTTTTATGAGGCACAAACAGGAGAATTTATCCTGGAAGCGGAAGAACTATTGAAATTGCGCGAAACCCTCACAAGGGTTTATGTACAAAGAACGGGCAAACCCTTATGGGTTGTATCCGAAGATATGGAAAGAGATGTTTTTATGTCAGCAACAGAAGCCCAAGCTCATGGAATTGTTGATCTTGTAGCGGTCGAATAAAACGAATAAAAATAGCAAAACATTTGCTATTTTATCTTCTTACGGGATTTACCATTCTGGGTTTAATCTTCTATTAACTAGAAAAAATTCATAATAATTCGGTTAGGATTGATCTAAACCAGTCCATTATGTATATGATTTAACATGCCAACCATTAAACAACTTATTAGAAACACAAGACAGCCAATCAGAAATGTCACGAAATCCCCCGCTCTTCGGGGATGTCCTCAGCGCCGAGGAACATGTACTAGGGTGTATGTGTGACTCGTTCAGATTATGAGCTGGAACAAAAAAGCAAATGAAAGGAAAGAATTTTTCCAGTATTAATGATCAGTACCAGTGAATAGGATAAAATGGAAGAACTCCAGTCACTATCTAAAATGAAAAAGATCTATTCATCTATTGGGTATGAAATTTATGGTTTCCATTGGTGTAAATCCGATTTAAGATGAGAAAAAAATTTCCCATTGGTAGCGAACGTTATCCATTAAACGGGAAATCTTATTTTTAGGGCAAAACAAAAAAATTATGCTCCTATTCTTGCAAGAACGGACTAACAGGGCCAGCTATCTAGCTAACCTTCAAAATTAAATACCGTTACTGTATAAGTGGATCTCATTGTGAAAGACCTATTACTGGATAATTCATGGGTAGAGCCAAAAAGTTTGAACTGTACAAGTTATCAATAACATTCAATAAATGAAGTAAAGGGCTCCGGTGTATAGAGAGGACCTCACCGTTTAAGAAGTAACCATAGAAACGAAGGAACCCACTATTTCTTTATTCATCTATATTTAAATTGAATTTCCATTTCTTTAATAAAATTTCTTCTTTTTTTGTCTTGTTTCAAGGCAAAATAAAATGTCTAAAAAAAGAAAAAATCGTGGTCGGGAAGGTTATAGTAGCAAAAGCCATTGGGATTTTTATTTTATACATTGGAAAATTCCGTTTTGTTATTAATAGACCAGGAAGGGAAATAAAGAATAACTCAAAGAAAGAAAATCAATTAGTTATTCATCAAAGTTTCATTTATTCAATGACTAGAGTTAAACGAGGATATATAGCTCGGAAACGTAGAAAAAAAATTCGTTTATTTGTATCAACCTTTCGAGGGGCTCATTCAAGACTTACTCGAACAATTGCTCAACAGAAAATAAGGGCTTTGGTTTCGGTTCATCGGGATAGAGATAGGAAAAAGAGAGATTTTCGTCGTTTGTGGATCACTCGGATAAACGCAGTAATTCGCGAAAACGGAGTATACTATAATTATAGTAAATTCATACATGATCTGCACAAGAGACAGTTGCTTCTTAATCGTAAAATACTTGCGCAACTAGCTATAATAAATAGGAATTGTCTTTATATGATTTCCAATGAGGTCATAAAAAAAGAAGATTGGAAAGAATCCCCCAAAATGATTTAAATCAAGTTCCCCGGAGTTTATTCTCCGGGAGACTAGAGTAGAAATTAGTCTGATAAAATACAATAAACAAAAAAAATCAACAAACCTATTCAAAAAAAAAAAAAAAAATTCCCCGATTTTTTTTATTATCTTACGACACAACAATCAAATCTAGATTCTCATATTTTTTAAAACAAAACAGCAATCCATTTTTGAGTTTAGATTCGAATTTGGTTTTGATTCAATTATCAATTAAATAAAGACCTATTATTTATTTTTGGTTCTAAAATTAGCAGTTCTAGTAGTCGACTCGATTCTTTCAAATTGTTTCTCATTATTAAGAAAAGGTAACAAAGATAAGATACGAGCTTGTTTTATAGCAATAGTAATTAATCGTTGTTGTTTCAAGGTCAATCTATTTACCCGCCTAGATAATATTTTTCCTTGTTCACTAATAAATCGACTAATTAAACTCATGTTTCTATAATCAATTCGATCCCCCGATTGGATCGGGGGCAAACGTCTACGAAAAGAGCGCTTGGATTTAATAAAGGGTCGCTTGGATTTATCCATAGTTTGTTTAGTTTATTCCTTATTATTTATACCGAAAATCCTATTTCGGTTGGACCTAAATAAAATTAGAATTAAGAAATAGGATTTGGTTTGTTTATTTCTATTTTATATATTTATTTCGATTTTATATTTATATATAATTTAAATATTATTATATAAATCTAAAATCTAATGAAAATAGTTTTGTCCCCTTCCTTGAAAGAATGATAGACAGACGTTCGGTTCGATCTATTTCTTTATCTCTCCATGAATTGTATGTCTGTAACAATAGGGACAGAATTTTCGCAATTCCAACCGACTAGGCGTATTGTGTCGATTCTTTTGAGTAATATATCTGGAAATGCCCCTTGATTCCTTATTAACACTCTTTCGAACACAACCGGTACATTCCAAAATAACTTTTACTCGGGCATCTTTACCCTTAGCCATCAACCTAACCTCCTTTGAATTTTTGATTCAAGCCACTTTTCTATTTTAATTTTTGACCCGAAATAAAGAAGAAAGGAAAATAAAAAAATAGAAGTTCCTAACTCGAAATACAAATACAATTAGAAAGATTTCGTTGCAATCAATAGAGTAATATATAGTAACTAAATTAAGAAATACTCCGTAATTAAATGGTTTCTAACTATATTTCTAATCAGAATATTTCATTTTTATAGCTTGTATGATACTATTACGTTAGATCCACATTTTCGTTTCCATTCTCCCTCTTTTTTTTAGAGATTTTCATTCGAACCGGATCCCAAGTTTTGATAAGGTTGAATCTACTTTTCGTCTTTCTCCCCTCTAATATTATTTTCTTTTTAATAAAAAAAGGGGGGGATTAGTCACAGATAGTTGATTCTATCTCTAATCTTCCTTACCCCCTTACCACGTCAATAACTAGAATTAAAAAAAAGGGAATGTCAGCGCATCTGGGAAAAAACGATTGATTTCTATTAATAGACCAGCTAAAGCCCCAAACCATAGAGTACTTAGGACCGGTGCCACGGAAAGATATGTTTTTAGATCTCGCATTGAAAATCCTCCTTCTTTATTTCTTTAATGGAATATATAAAATAAACTATATACATATCTAATCTACGATCAGATGTATATATAGTTTAAAGTTAAAGACTACTTTTGTTTGTACAAAAAATCCCTAAGCTAAGTCAAATTAAAATAAATGTACAATGATCCGGTAGATTAAATCTATTTTTTTTTTTTGAAATAGAGTAGCATGCCCCTTCCTACTGAGCATTCCCGAAAAGTATTTTTAAATTTACGACGGGTTTTTCATATATATATATCAAAATATTTTTATTATACCTTATATGATATGAGACTAAAAAGAGGAAATGGCAAGATAAATTATGTATGTATATAGGAAATAACGATGTGGAAAACAAGACAAGGATTCTTTACAATTACACTATAAAAACAAAATGAATCGAAAGGGATGTAGCGCAGCTTGGTAGCGCGTTTGTTTTGGGTACAAAATGTCACGGGTTCAAATCCTGTCATCCCTACCTAATTACTTTTCCTCTGAGAAGTAAGGAGGAATTCGATTTTAATTAAAATCGATTAAAAATAAAAACAGAATTTCTCATTTTTTGTATCATACTCTATATGATAGATAGTGTATGCATGCAGGATGTAGATGTAGTTTTTGGTTACAAAAAGTTTTCTTTACGGTCTTATCTATTATGATAAGAAAGCGCTCTTAGTTCAGTTCGGTAGAACGTGGGTCTCCAAAACCCGATGTCGTAGGTTCAAATCCTACAGAGCGTGATTCCATTCTTGTTAGGTCGAATCGAATTTATTTTCGAATTAGACTAAAATAACTGAGTCGTAATCTAGATTTGACCTCCTCCTTTCTCTAATCTACAGGAGGTCAATCAAAAAAATATTTGTTAATTAATCTAATTAATCAAAGGCCCAACTGATCACCACGTCTGTATTGTAAATATGCGGTTACGAATAATCCAGCCAAAGTAATAGGAATTAGACCTAAGACGATTCCAAATAGAAAAACTTCAATCATTTCAATTCGTTTGAAAAAAAAAAAAGAAAAAGGTAATATCTATCCCTTAAATATTAATCTGAATTGTCCATGAATCTCAATAACCAAAAATTTTCAATTGATGCGGTAAAGAACTAAAAAATATATGGAATCCCACAGAAAGATTTCTTGAGTTGTTCATTCAATTAATTTCAAATAAGTCGTATTTTGCTCAGACCTATAAATAAAGCGGAAGTTATAGTTAAAGCCGCTAGTAAAAAACCGAAATAACTAGTTATAGTAGGCATGAAGGAACTAAATGAAATATGTTCTTTTTATACATATGTATATAAAGCACTTACCTAAGTTTCCATTTTGAAAGATCGAAGGGAGAATAAGTAAAAATATCAATTCTAAAGAATAAGTTCAATTGAAAGTTTTTGATTTATCAATTCAATTATTAACTATTAGATTATAGATGTCACTAATAAAGATAAAGTAAGAGCGGTAGAAAAAAAAAAAAGAAATTACTTATTTATTATCTGTGACATCTACACATCTCGTGATTTTGAATCAACAGATTTATTGAGAAACTCTTGAGTAAACTAATCTAATACTAATAATAAAATACTAAGAAATATGTCTATGTCATGGAACTTCATTCAAAAATGAAAGGGTATTTTTTGGAATGAATAAAATTTTCAAATCATTTATAGTTTGATGATTTTTTTTTTTTTAATTGGATTGAATCTAGTTTTTTTTCGAACGAAAAGTTATCTTATAACATAAGACTTTTTTTTTTTTATTTTAACTCAACTTAAATTTTGACTCAGTCGACTCAGAAATCGGGTTCATCCATAGAAATAATATTTCGAATGAAAAGAAAAAGGGGTATCACACCTTCATTAAAAAAAATCTGTATTTCAGCCCAAACTAGATTTTTAGACTAGTAATTCCTATTATCTTTGCCTTTATAGGTATAGGTTCTACATTCCATATTAATTAATATTTTATATTTATAAATATAAACTTTGTAGTTAGGTCAATAAAGAATCCTTGGATCGAAT